TTTTAGGGAGAAGAAATAAACTAACCAAACCATGGATAAATCCAAGCGAACTTTTCTTAAATCCAAGCGATCTTTTCGTAGGCGTTTGCCCCCGATCCAATCGGGGGATCGAATTGATTATAAAAACATGAGTTTAATTAGTCGATTTATTAGTGAACAGGGAAAAATATTATCTAGACGAGTGAATAGATTGACTTTGAAACAACAACGATTAATTACTATTGCTATAAAACAAGCTCGTATTTTATCTTTGTTACCTTTTCTTAATAATGAGAAACAATTTGAAAGAACCGAGTCGACCACTAGAACTTCTAGTCTTAGAGCCAGAAAAAGATAGGTTTACTCTTTCTTCACTTGAATTCAACTTCCCATTCGAACTCAAACGCGGATTTATATTTTGTTGGAAAAATACAAGAATCCGGATTTAATTCTCGTGTCGTAAGAAAAAAAATAATAATCTGGGAAGAAGCAATTTTTTTATTGAACGTGTTGATTCATATTTATTTTGACTACTTTCTCATATTTTATCATATTCTATTCATTTTTATTCGACCTTCCCGGAGTTCATTCTCCGGGCAACTCCGTTTAACCGGTGGATTCCTTCCAACCTACTTCTTTTATGATCTCATTGGAAATCATATAAAGACAATTCCTATTTGATATAGCTATTTGTGCAAGTATTTTACGATTAAGAAGCAACTGTCTCTTGTACAGATCGTTTATTAATCTACTATAACTATAGCATACCCCCCTTTCACGAATTGCTGCATTTATTCGAGTGATCCACAAACGACGAAAATTTATTTTTTGCCTATCCCTATCCCGATGAGCCGAAACCAAAGCTCTTATTTTTTGTTGAGTAATAGTTCGAGTAAGTCTTGAATGAGCCCCCCGAAAGCTTGATGCAAATAAACGAATTTTTGTTCTACGTCTCCGAGCGATATATCCCCGTCTAATTCTGGTCATTGAATAAATGAAACTTTAACGAATAACTAATAGATTTCCTTTCTTTCAGTTATTCTTTTGCCCCTTTCCTAGTATATTAATAACAAAACGGATTTTTCCAATGTATAAACTAAAAATTCCAATGGCTTTGGCTACTATAACCTTCCCAACCACGATTTTTTATTTTTTCTAGGCATTTCACTTCGAAATACGAAATTGTACTATACTAGGTATTAAAAATAAAAAAAAAATAGCAATGATAAAGAAATAGTGGATTTCATCGTTTCTATGGTTACTTCTTAAACGGTGAGGTCTTCTCTATACACCGGAGCCTTTACTTCATTTAATCAATGTTATTGCTAACTTGTATAGTTCACATTCTTCGGCTCTACCCATGAATTATCCAGTAATAGGTCTTTCACAACGAGCTCTACCTATACAGTAACGGTATTTAATTATGAAAGTTGGCTGGGTAGCTGACCCTGTTAGTCCGTTCTTGCAAGAGGGGTCGATGTTAACTAATATTTCCTCCGCTTAATGGATAACCATTTGCTACCAATGGAGAATTGCTTCTCATCTTGAATTGAGGTGAGTGGATTTACACCAATAGAAACCATAAATTTCATACACAATAAAAGGGATATGATCCATTTTCTTATTTTTAGATAGGAAATGTAGTTCGTTTTTCCGTTCTATCCTATTTGATCATTGATATTCGAACATTGTTCTCTTTCCTTTGTTCTAGTTCATGATCTGAACGAGTCGCACATACACCCTAGTACATGTTCCTCGACGCTGAGGGCATCCCCGAAGCGCGGGGGATTTTGTGACATTTCTAATTGGCTGTCTTGTATTTCTAATAAGTTGTTTAATAGTTGGCATGTTGAATCATATACATAATGGGCTGGTTTAGATCGATCCTAACCGGATGATTATGAATTACTTTTATTCAATAGAATAGTAAATAAAAGTCATAGAATATTAAACTCGGCAGGAGTAATTTCAAATCACGAATTGACGCGAAATCCAGGCTATTGTCATTCAACAGCTACAAGATCAACAATTCCATAAGCTTGGGCCTCTGTTGCTGACATAAAAACATCTCTTTCCATGTCTTCGGATACAACCCATAAGGGTTTGCCCGTTCTTTGTACATAAACCCTTGTCAGGGTTTCACGTAGTTTCAGCAGTTCTCCCACTTCCAGGATGAATTCTCCCGTTGCTACTTCAGAAAAAGAACCAGCAGGTTGATGGATCATTACCCTGATGATATAAGATAATAAAAGGTTTCTCTATTTCGCATGATGAGGGGAAGATAAAAGAAAGATAAAAGAATAACAAGAAAAAAAGATAGAATCGAACAACCGTACGGGCATCTTTTATGCATTGCATACGGCTTTACAATAAAATTGACCCTTACCTTCCATCAAAGAAAGAAAAAAATAGGATCGATCAGACCCCGATAGGTAAATGATCAACTTACCACCCTTCCTTTCGGAGGAATTCAAAAATACTATGATGGCTCCGTTGCTTTATATATTTATTATATTTTTTT